GCTAACGTAGCTTAACTAAAGCATAACACTGAAGATGTTAAGATGGGCCCTAGAAAGCCTCGTAAGCACAAAGGCTTGGTCCTGACTTTACTATCAACTTTAGCTAAACTTACACATGCAAGTATCCGCACCCCTGTGAGAATGCCCTACAGTTCCCTGCCCGGGAACAAGGAGCTGGTATCAGGCACACTAGTGTAGCCCACGACACCTTGCTTAGCCACACCCCCAAGGGAACTCAGCAGTGATAGACATTAAGCCATAAGTGAAAACTTGACTTAGTCAAAGCTAAGAGGGCCGGTAAAACTCGTGCCAGCCACCGCGGTTATACGAGAGGCCCAAGCTGATAGACCCCGGCGTAAAGAGTGGTTAAGATAAGCTTAAAACTAAAGCCGAACACCCTCACAGCTGTTATACGCACCCGAGAGTAAGAAGCCCAACTACGAAAGTGGCTTTACAACCCCTGAACCCACGAAAGCTATGACACAAACTGGGATTAGATACCCCACTATGCTTAGCCCTAAACATCGATAGCGCAATACACCTGCTATCCGCCTGGGAACTACGAGCATCAGCTTGAAACCCAAAGGACTTGGCGGTGCTTTAGATCCACCTAGAGGAGCCTGTTCTAGAACCGATAACCCCCGTTCAACCTCACCCCTTCTTGTTTATCCCGCCTATATACCGCCGTCGTCAGCTTACCCTGTGAAGGAAAAATAGTAAGCATAATTGGCACAGCCCAAAACGTCAGGTCGAGGTGTAGCGCATGGAGGGGGAAGAAATGGGCTACATTCCCTAATGTAGTGAATACGAACGATGCACTGAAAGATGTATCTGAAGGAGGATTTAGCAGTAAGCAGGAAATAGAGTGTCCCGCTGAAACTGGCCCTGAAGCGCGCACACACCGCCCGTCACTCTCCCCAAACCCAGAACCTTAAGTAAATAAATCATTATCACCAAGAAGGGGAGGCAAGTCGTAACATGGTAAGTGTACCGGAAGGTGTACTTGGAAAAATCAGCGCATGGCTTAACTAGATAAAGCGTCTCCCTTACACTGAGAAGACTGTCCGTGCAAATCGGATTGCCCTGATGCCCAACAGCTAGCCACCACCCCCAAAAACAACAAACCCACATCAATAACCCCTCACACACGACACACAAATAAAACAAATCATTTTTCCCCCCTAGTATGGGCGACAGAAAAGGATCCCAATGAGCGATAGAGAAAGTACCGCAAGGGAACGCTGAAAGAGTAATGAAATAACCCATTAAAGCATAGAAAAGCAGAGATTTAAGCTCGTACCTTTTGCATCATGATTTAGCTAGAAAGCCCCAAGCGAAGAGAACTTTAGTTTGCTTTCCCGAAACTAGGTGAGCTACTCCAAGACAGCCTATCAATAGGGCCAACCCGTCTCTGTGGCAAAAGAGTGGGAAGAGCTTTGAGTAGAGGTGACAGACCTACCGAACTTAGTTATAGCTGGTTGCCTGAGAAATGAATAGAAGTTCAGCCTCCCGGCTTCTTTCCTGACCCCTGTCCTAACCCCTAGAGACACCCAAAGAAACCGAAAGAGTTATTCAAAGGGGGTACAGCCCCTTTGAAATAAGATACAACTTTATCAGGAGGATTAAGATCATATTAAAATAAAGGCAAAATGTTCTGGTGGGCCTAAAAGCAGCCATCCTTACAGAAAGCGTTAAAGCTCAGATATACTAAATAACCCTCCCTATCCTGATAACCAAATCTTACTCCCCTAACCCTACCGGGCCGCCCCATGCAAACATGGGAGCGACCATGCTAATATGAGTAATAAGAGAGCTTAAGCCTCTCTCCTTGCACGAGTGTAAATCAAAACGGACCTCCCATCGAATCTTAACGGCCCCAACCAAAGAGGGACATGGACAACAAACCAAACAACCAGAAAACCATCCAACTGAAGACCGTTAACCCCACACTGGTGTGCCCCCAAGGAAAGACTAAAAGAAAAAGAAGGAACTCGGCAAACACATAAAGCCTCGCCTGTTTACCAAAAACATCGCCTCTTGCAAAATAATGAATAAGAGGTCCCGCCTGCCCTGTGACTCTAAGTTTAACGGCCGCGGTATTTTGACCGTGCGAAGGTAGCGCAATCACTTGTCTTTTAAATGGAGACCTGTATGAATGGCATAACGAGGGCTTAGCTGTCTCCTTTCTCTAGTCAATGAAATTGATCTCCCCGTGCAGAAGCGGGGATAGAACCATAAGACGAGAAGACCCTATGGAGCTTTAGACGCCAAGACAGACCATGTTAAACACCTCCCCACAAGGAGCCCAAACCAAATGGTCCCTGCCCTAGTGTCTTTGGTTGGGGCGACCGCGGGGAAACATAAAACCCCCATGTGGAATGGGAGCACCCTCTCCTACAACTAAGAGCTACAGCTCTAATGAACAGAATTTCTGACCAACAAGATCCGGCAATGCCGATCAACGGACCGAGTTACCCTAGGGATAACAGCGCAATCCCCTTTTAGAGCCCATATCGACAAGGGGGTTTACGACCTCGATGTTGGATCAGGACATCCTAATGGTGCAGCCGCTATTAAGGGTTCGTTTGTTCAACGATTAAAGTCCTACGTGATCTGAGTTCAGACCGGAGTAATCCAGGTCAGTTTCTATCTATGATATGCTCTTTCCTAGTACGAAAGGACCGGAAAGAAGAAGCCCATGCTATAGGTATGCTTCACCCTCACCTAATGTAGATAACTAAAATAGGCAAAAGGGCATGCCCCTGTGCCTGAGAAAATGGCATGTTAAGGTGGCAGAGCCCGGTTACTGCAAAAGACCTAAGCCCTTTTTACAGAGGTTCAAGTCCTCTTCTTAACTATGATTTCAGCACTCATAACCCACATCGTCAACCCTCTGGCCTATATCGTCCCCGTCCTTCTAGCCGTCGCTTTTTTAACACTTCTTGAACGTAAAGTTCTGGGTTACATGCAACTACGTAAAGGCCCTAATATTGTAGGCCCTTACGGACTTCTTCAACCTATTGCCGACGGACTAAAACTTTTTATTAAAGAACCAGTTCGTCCCTCAACGGCTTCCCCAGTCCTATTCCTTCTAGCCCCAATATTAGCCCTTACCCTTGCTCTAACCCTGTGGGCGCCTATTCCCATGCCCTACCCCGTAGCGGACCTAAACCTAGGTATCCTCTTTATCCTGGCCCTCTCAAGCCTGGCGGTCTACTCGATTTTGGGCTCAGGCTGGGCCTCCAATTCGAAATATGCCCTCATTGGTGCCCTTCGAGCTGTTGCCCAAACAATTTCTTATGAAGTAAGCCTGGGGCTAATTCTCTTAAACGTAATTATCTTCACGGGGGGCTTCACTTTGCAAACGTTTAATGTTGCCCAAGAGTGCGTATGACTAATTCTACCAACTTGGCCTCTGGCTGCAATATGATATATTTCTACTCTTGCAGAGACAAATCGTGCCCCATTTGATTTAACAGAAGGAGAGTCGGAGCTTGTCTCTGGCTTCAACGTCGAATATGCAGGTGGCCCCTTTGCCCTATTTTTCCTTGCCGAGTACGCCAACATTCTCCTAATAAACACCCTTTCTGCCACATTATTCCTAGGGGCTTCTCACCTCCCAGCATTCCCCGAATTGACCGCGGTAAATTTAATGACGAAGGCGGCCCTGTTGTCCGTCTTGTTCCTATGGGTCCGAGCCTCTTACCCCCGATTTCGTTATGATCAACTTATGCACCTAATCTGAAAAAACTTCCTCCCTTTAACACTAGCCTTGGTCATCTGACACCTCGCACTACCCATTGCGTTTGCGGGACTGCCCCCTCAGCTATAATCCAGGAGCTGTGCCTGAATTTTAAGGGCCACTTTGATAGAGTGTACTATGGGGGTTAAAGTCCCCCCAACTCCTTAGAAAGAAGGGGTTCGAACCCTACCCGGAGAGATCAAAACTCTCAGTGCTTCCACTACACCACTTCCTAGTAAAGTCAGCTAATTAAGCTCTTGGGCCCATACCCCAAACATGTTGGTTAAACTCCTTCCTTTGCTAATGAACCCCTACATCTTAGCCACCCTGTTATTCGGACTAGGCTTAGGAACCACAATTACGTTTGCGAGCTCACACTGGCTACTCGCCTGGATGGGCCTTGAAATAAATACCCTTGCCATTATCCCCCTTATGGCTCAACACCACCACCCCCGGGCGGTTGAGGCCACTACTAAATATTTCCTCACCCAAGCCACTGCTGCTGCCATGCTCCTGTTCGCCAGTACTACTAATGCCTGACTCACAGGCCAGTGGGAAATCCAGCAGATGACTCATCCTCTACCTACTATAATAATTACCATTGCCCTTGCTCTTAAAATTGGACTTGCCCCCGTCCACTCATGGCTGCCAGAGGTACTTCAGGGACTTGACCTGACAACTGGACTAATCTTGTCCACTTGACAAAAACTGGCTCCTTTTGCCCTCCTTGTTCAAATTCAGCCAACCAACTCAACTATTCTGATTGCACTGGGTGTCGCCTCCACACTCGTTGGGGGTTGAGGCGGACTGAACCAAACCCAACTGCGTAAGATTCTTGCTTACTCCTCAATTGCTCACCTCGGCTGGATAATTCTAGTCTTACAGTTTTCCCCCTCTTTAACCCTCCTTGCACTGCTCACTTACCTCGTTATAACCTTTTCGACTTTTCTTGTATTTAAACTAAACAAAGCGACGAATATTAATGCCCTGGCCACCTCATGGGCCAAGACCCCGGCCTTAACAGCACTTACCCCCCTGCTTCTACTATCATTAGGCGGCCTCCCCCCACTCACAGGGTTCATGCCTAAGTGACTAATTCTTCAGGAGCTGACTAAACAGGGCCTAGCTCCCACCGCAACACTAGCTGCCCTTACCGCACTTCTGAGCCTTTACTTCTACTTACGTCTTTCCTATGCGATGACCCTCACCCTCTCCCCGAACAATCTCTCAGGGGTTACCCCTTGACGTCTGCCCTCTTCTCAACTAACCCTGCCCCTGGCCGTGTCCACGACCGCCGCCCTAGGCCTGCTACCCCTCGCCCCCGCTGCAGTGGCACTATTAACCCTTTAAGAGACTTAGGATAGCACAAGACCGGGGGCCTTCAAAGCCCTAAGCGAGGGTGAAAATCCCCCAGTCCCTGATAAAACTTGCAGGACACTAACCTACATCTTCTGTATGCAAGACAGACACTTTAATTAAGCTAAAGCTTTTCTAGATAGGCAGGCCTCGATCCTACAAACTCTTAGTTAACAGCTAAGCGCCCAAACCAGCGAGCATCCATCTACTTTCCCCGCCTAAAAGGGGACCAAAGGCGGGGAAAGCCCCGGTAGGCGACTAGCCTACTTCTTAAGATTTGCAATCTTATATGTTAAACACCTCAGGGCTTGGTAAGAAGAGGACTTAAACCTCTGTATATGGGGCTACAATCCACCGCTTAAAAACTCAGCCATCCTACCTGTGGCAATCACACGTTGATTTTTCTCAACTAATCACAAAGACATTGGCACCCTTTATCTAGTATTTGGTGCTTGAGCCGCTATGGTGGGGACAGCCCTGAGCCTGCTCATCCGAGCAGAACTTAGCCAACCCGGCGCCCTCCTAGGAGACGACCAAATCTATAACGTAATTGTTACCGCTCATGCATTCGTAATGATTTTCTTTATAGTAATACCAATTATGATCGGTGGTTTCGGAAACTGACTAATCCCCCTAATGATTGGCGCCCCTGACATAGCATTCCCTCGAATAAATAACATGAGCTTTTGACTCCTCCCACCCTCCCTCCTTCTTCTCCTAGCCTCTTCAGGCGTAGAAGCTGGAGCTGGTACCGGTTGAACTGTATACCCACCCCTGGCCGGAAATCTAGCCCACGCAGGTGCATCTGTTGACTTAACAATCTTCTCTCTGCATTTAGCCGGGATTTCTTCAATTCTTGGGGCAATCAACTTCATCACCACAATTATTAATATGAAACCTCCCGCTATTTCCCAGTATCAGACACCCTTATTTGTGTGAGCTGTGCTGATTACAGCCGTCCTTCTCCTCCTTTCCCTGCCCGTCCTTGCCGCCGGCATTACAATACTTCTCACAGACCGCAACTTAAATACCACCTTCTTTGACCCTGCAGGAGGGGGAGACCCAATTCTGTACCAACACTTGTTCTGATTCTTCGGCCACCCCGAAGTATATATTCTTATTCTTCCTGGTTTCGGTATAATCTCCCATATTGTTGCCTACTACTCCGGCAAGAAAGAACCTTTCGGCTATATGGGCATGGTATGAGCCATGATGGCGATCGGCCTTTTAGGGTTTATCGTCTGAGCTCATCACATGTTCACAGTTGGGATGGATGTTGACACCCGAGCATACTTTACGTCCGCCACTATAATTATTGCCATCCCTACAGGGGTTAAAGTTTTCAGCTGACTCGCAACTCTCCATGGAGGCTCAATCAAATGAGAAACACCTCTTCTTTGGGCTCTTGGGTTCATTTTCCTTTTCACAGTAGGAGGCTTAACAGGAATCGTCCTAGCCAATTCCTCCCTGGACATTGTACTTCACGACACTTACTATGTGGTAGCCCACTTCCACTACGTCTTATCTATGGGTGCGGTCTTTGCCATTATTGCTGGCTTCGTTCACTGATTCCCCCTATTCTCAGGCTACACCCTTCACAGCACTTGAACAAAAGTACACTTTGGTATTATGTTCCTGGGCGTAAACCTTACTTTCTTCCCCCAACATTTCCTTGGTTTAGCTGGCATGCCTCGGCGGTACTCAGACTACCCAGATGCATATACCCTCTGAAATACAGTATCCTCTATTGGCTCAATGATCTCCCTCGTGGGCGTAATTCTGTTCCTTTGCATCATCTGAGAAGCATTCGCCGCCAAACGTGAAGTTCTATCAGTAGAACTCACCGCAACTAACCTAGAATGACTTTACGGCTGCCCTCCGCCATACCACACATTTGAAGAGCCTGTATTTGTACAAGTACAAACAGGTCTACGAGAAAGGGAGGGGTCGAACCCCCATAAATTGGTTTCAAGCCAACCACATAGCCGCTCTGTCACTTTCTTCATAAGACACTAGTAAAACTGTTAATTACACTGCCTTGTCAAGGCAGAATCGTGGGTTAGAACCCCGCGTGTCTTGACTAACTAATGGCACATCCCTCACAACTAGGATTTCAAGATGCAGCTTCCCCTGTAATAGAAGAACTTCTTCATTTTCACGACCACGCCCTTATAATTGTCTTCCTGATTAGCACCCTAGTCATATACATTATTGTGGCCATGGTATCCACTAAACTCACCAATAAATATATTCTGGACTCCCAAGAAATTGAAATCATCTGAACTGTCCTCCCAGCAGTAATTCTTATTCTCATTGCCCTCCCCTCACTTCGAATTCTCTACCTTATGGACGAAGTAAATGACCCCCACCTTACTATCAAAGCCATAGGCCACCAATGATACTGAAGCTACGAATATACTGACTACGAAGACCTAGGTTTCGACTCATACATGATCCCCACCAATGACCTCACCCCTGGACAGTTCCGCCTCTTAGAAGCAGACCACCGAATGGTAATCCCAGTAGAATCCCCGATCCGAGTCTTAGTCTCCGCCGAAGACGTGCTCCACTCTTGAGCCGTCCCCGCACTAGGAGTAAAAATAGACGCAGTCCCCGGTCGCCTAAACCAAACAGCTTTCATCGCTTCCCGCCCTGGTGTCTTCTATGGGCAATGTTCAGAAATTTGCGGAGCAAACCACAGTTTTATACCAGTTGTAGTAGAAGCGGTTCCCCTGGAACACTTTGAAAATTGATCACTTCTGATACTTCAAGATTAATCGCTAAGAAGCTAAACTGGGCCTAGCGTTAGCCTTTTAAGCTAAAGATTGGTGACTCCCAACCACCCCTAGCGACATGCCTCAGTTAAATCCCTCCCCCTGATTTGCTATCTTAGCATTCTCTTGACTAGTTTTCCTAACCGTTATTCCCCCTAAAGTAATAGCACACACCTTCCCAAATACCCCAACCTCTAAAAGCACAGAAAAGCCTAAAGCAACAACCTGAAACTGACCATGACACTAAGCCTTTTCGACCAGTTTATAAGCCCTGTTTTTCTTGGAGTCCCTCTTATCGCCTTAGCGTTAACCCTTCCTTGAACTCTGTTCCCCACCCCCTCGACACGCTGATTAAATAGCCGCCTACTAGCACTTCAGGGCTGATTCCTCAACCGATTCACTCAACAGCTTCTTCTACCAATCAATTTAGGCGGACATAAATGAGCCCTTTTATTTGCTTCACTTATGTTATACATTATCTCGCTAAATATGCTCGGCCTCCTTCCCTACACTTTCACCCCTACCACCCAACTTTCCCTTAACCTCGGCCTTGCAGTCCCCCTCTGACTGGCCACTGTCATTATTGGCATGCGCAACCAACCTACCGTTGCCTTAGGACACCTTCTCCCAGAAGGTACCCCCACACCCCTAATTCCCGTACTAATTATTATCGAAACAATTAGCCTTTTCATTCGACCCCTCGCCCTTGGCGTACGGCTCACAGCCAACCTCACGGCCGGGCACCTGTTAATTCAACTAATTGCCACAGCTGCCTTTATCCTCCTCCCTATGATACCCACCGTAGCCATTCTTACACTTGTTCTGATGTTCCTTCTCACCCTTCTAGAAATCGCCGTAGCTATGATTCAAGCCTACGTCTTTGTTCTTCTTTTAAGCCTCTACCTCCAAGAAAACGTCTAATGGCCCACCAAGCACACGCATACCACATAGTTGACCCCAGCCCCTGACCACTGACAGGCGCAGTCGCCGCCTTACTGATAACCTCTGGCCTCGCAATCTGATTCCACTTTAACTCCACGGTTTTAATAACCCTGGGGACTGCCCTTCTTCTGCTTACAATGTACCAGTGATGACGGGACATCGTTCGAGAAGGCACATTCCAAGGACACCATACCCCGCCCGTACAAAAGGGCCTTCGGTACGGTATAATCCTCTTCATCACCTCAGAAGTCTTCTTCTTCCTAGGCTTTTTCTGAGCTTTTTACCACTCAAGCCTTGCCCCCACCCCCGAACTAGGAGGCTGCTGACCCCCCACAGGAATCACAACTCTTGACCCCTTTGAAGTCCCCCTACTCAATACAGCCGTTCTTCTTGCCTCTGGAGTTACTGTCACCTGAGCCCACCACAGCATTATGGAAGGTGAACGTAAGCAAACCATCCAATCTTTAACACTTACCATTCTTCTGGGCTTCTACTTTACCTTCCTTCAGGGTCTAGAGTACTACGAAGCCCCGTTCACAATCGCCGACGGAGTCTACGGATCTACATTCTTCGTAGCGACCGGCTTCCACGGCCTTCATGTCATTATTGGCTCCACATTCTTAGCCGTCTGCTTACTGCGGCAGGTTCACTACCACTTTACATCTGAGCATCACTTCGGATTCGAAGCGGCTGCTTGATACTGACACTTCGTAGACGTAGTCTGACTCTTCCTTTACATCTCTATCTACTGATGAGGATCTTAATCTTTCTAGTACTAAGTTAGTATAAGTGACTTCCAATCACCCGGTCTTGGTTAAAGTCCAAGGAAAGATAATGAACCTAATCATAACAGTCATCACCATCACGATTGTGCTGTCCACCGTCCTCGCCATCGTCTCATTCTGGCTCCCCCAAATAACGCCCGACCACGAGAAGCTCTCACCCTACGAATGCGGCTTTGACCCTCTTGGCTCAGCCCGACTGCCTTTTTCTCTTCGGTTCTTTCTGGTTGCCATTTTATTCCTCCTTTTTGACCTTGAGATTGCACTCCTTCTACCCCTCCCCTGAGGAGATCAGCTCCCCTCCCCCCTTATTACATTTATCTGGGCCTCCGCCGTTCTCGCCCTTCTGACTCTAGGCCTGATCTATGAATGAATTCAAGGCGGACTAGAGTGAGCCGAATAGGTAATTAGTTTAAGAAAAACATTTGATTTCGGCTCAAAAGCTTGTGGTTAAAGTCCACAGTTGCTTAATGACTCCCGTTCACTTCGCCTTTTCATCAGCCTTTATTCTAGGACTAACAGGCCTGGCATTCCACCGAACCCATCTTCTCTCTGCTCTCCTATGCCTTGAAGGCATGATACTTTCCCTGTTTATTGCCCTCTCCTTGTGAACCCTTCAACTGGACTCCACCAATTTTTCAGCTTCCCCCATACTCTTATTAGCATTCTCGGCTTGTGAAGCCAGTGCAGGACTAGGCTTACTGGTCGCCACTGCCCGCACCCACGGCAGTGACCGCCTCCAAACACTAAATCTCCTACAATGTTAAAAATTCTCATCCCCACTATTATACTGATCCCAACCACCTGGCTGGTCCCCCACAAATGACTCTGATCTTCAACCCTCCTCAACAGTTTAGTAATCGCAGCATGTAGCCTCACCTGAATGAAAAAACTAGCAGAGACTGGTGCCGCCTCTATTAATAACTACTTAGCCGTAGACTCTTTATCTGCCCCCCTCATAGCACTTACCTGCTGGCTCCTCCCTCTTATAATTCTTGCAAGTCAACACCACATATCTCATGAACCAGCTAACCGCCAACGAATATACCTCACACTCCTCACTTCTCTTCAGGCTTTCCTCATTTTAGCATTTAGCGCCACCGAGATCATCCTGTTTTATATTATATTTGAAGCTACGCTTATCCCCACCCTTATTATTATCACCCGCTGAGGAAACCAAACAGAACGCTTAAATGCCGGAACCTACTTCTTATTTTACACACTAGCAGGCTCTCTTCCCCTTATCGTAGCTTTGCTCCTCCTACAAAACAGCACCGGGACACTCTCCCTCCTCACACTCCCGTATACTAACCCCCTCCCTCTTGGGACCTACGCCGACAAACTATGATGAGCTGCCTGTCTAATGGCCTTCTTAGTTAAAATGCCTCTCTACGGAGTACATTTATGGCTTCCCAAAGCCCACGTAGAGGCCCCTGTAGCCGGGTCCATGATTCTTGCCGCCGTCCTTCTTAAACTAGGGGGGTACGGGATGATACGACTAATAATTATGCTAGACCCGCTAACAAAGGAGCTCAGCTACCCCTTTATTATCTTCGCCCTCTGAGGGGTTGTAATAACTAGCTCCATTTGTCTTCGTCAAACAGACCTGAAGTCCCTTATTGCTTATTCTTCCGTCAGCCACATGGGCCTGGTAGCCGCGGCTATCCTCATCCAAACGCCCTGAAGCTTTACTGGCGCTCTTATTCTGATAATTGCACACGGCCTGACCTCCTCTGCCCTTTTCTGCTTAGCCAACATGAACTATGAGCGAACACACAGCCGGACCATGGTCCTAGCCCGAGGACTTCAAGTGGCTCTCCCCTTAATGGCAACATGATGATTTATTTCTAGCCTTGCCAATCTAGCCCTTCCCCCGCTCCCTAACCTAATAGGAGAGCTAATTATTATCACCTCCTTATTCAACTGATCATGGTGAACTCTGATCTTTACGGGCGCTGGCACGCTCATTACCGCCAGTTACTCTTTATATATGTTTCTTATGACACAACGAGGCCCTCTTCCAGCCCACATTATTGCCCTCGACCCTACCCACTCTCGAGAACATTTAGTGGCGGTGCTTCATCTCCTCCCTCTTTTGTTGCTGATTCTTAAACCAGAGCTCATCTGAGGGTTTACGGCTTGTAGGTATAGTTTAACAAAAACATTAGATTGTGATTCTAAAGACAGAGGTTAAAGTCCTGTTACCCACCGAGAGAGGCTCGCTAGCAACGAAGACTGCTAATTTTCGTGACCTCGGTTGAACCCCGAAGCTCACTCGCCCCCGCTCCTAAAGGATAACAGCTCATCCGTTGGTCTTAGGAACCAAAAACTCTTGGTGCAAATCCAAGTAGCAGCTATGCACCCCACCTCTCTCATAATGACATCAAGCCTTATCATTATCTTTACGCTTCTAATTTATCCAGTCCTTACGACCCTTTCCCCAGAACCTCGAGACCCTAACTGGGCTGTTTCCCAAGTTAAGACAGCTGTAAAGCTAGCCTTTTTTGTTAGCCTACTCCCACTATGCCTGTTTCTAAACGAAGGCGCCGAAACAATCATTACTAACTGAAACTGAATAAACACGGGCACCTTTGATGTGAATATTAGCTTTAAGTTTGACCACTACTCCCTTATTTTTACCCCAATTGCCCTCTACGTAACCTGGTCGATTCTTGAGTTTGCATCATGATACATACACGCAGACCCTCAGATAAACCGGTTTTTCAAGTACCTTCTCGTGTTCCTTATTGCTATGATTGTTCTCGTTACAGCCAACAACCTCTTCCAAATCTTTATTGGTTGGGAGGGAGTTGGAATTATGTCCTTCCTCCTTATCGGCTGATGGTACGGCCGAGCAGACGCCAATACCGCTGCACTCCAAGCAGTTGTTTACAACCGGGTCGGAGACATCGGCCTTATCTTTGCTATGGCCTGGATAGCAATGAATTTAAACTCCTGAGAGATACAGCAAATATTCGCAACTGCACAAAACTTTGACCTAACCTTCCCCCTCTTAGGCCTAATCATCGCAGCTACGGGCAAATCTGCCCAATTTGGACTTCACCCTTGGCTACCTTCGGCCATGGAAGGTCCTACACCGGTCTCTGCCCTACTACATTCTAGTACTATAGTAGTTGCGGGCATTTTTCTTCTTATTCGCATGAGCCCCCTTATAGAAACCAATCAAACTGCACTAACTACCTGCTTATGCTTGGGCGCCCTTACGACCCTATTCACTGCCACCTGTGCACTTACTCAAAATGACATCAAGAAAATCGTTGCTTTTTCTACTTCTAGCCAGCTCGGGTTAATAATGGTTACTATCGGCCTAAACCAGCCTCAGCTTGCTTTCCTCCACATCTGCACCCACGCTTTCTTCAAAGCAATGCTTTTCCTCTGCTCCGGTTCAATTATCCACAGCCTGAACGACGAACAAGACATTCGGAAAATGGGTGGCATGCAACACCTCACCCCTTTTACTTCTACCTGCTTAACCATCGGCAGCCTCGCTCTCACAGGAACCCCCTTCTTGGCGGGCTTCTTCTCCAAAGATGCTATTATTGAAGCACTGAACACATCCCACCTTAACGCCTGAGCCCTTGTCTTAACCCTCCTTGCTACTTCCTTCACAGCCATCTATAGCCTCCGAGTAGTCTACTTTGTCTCTATAGGCCACCCACGCTTTAATTCACTTTCCCCTATCAACGAAAACAACCCAGCAGTCATTAACCCCATCAAGCGACTAGCCTGGGGAAGTATCGTAGCCGGCCTATTAATTACCTCAAGCATTGTTCCCATAAAAACTCCCATCATGTCTATACCCCCCCTCCTAAAATTAGCCGCTTTGATTGTCACCATCCTTGGCCTCCTAACAGCCCTCGAGTTAGCCTCACTTACGAGCAAGCAATTCAAACCCACCCCTCAACTAAACCTTCACCACTTCTCAAATATGCTGGGCTTCTTCCCAATAATCGTCCACCGCTTCACCCCTAAACTAAGTCTAGCCCTCGGACAAACAATTGCAACCCAAATGATTGACCAGGCCTGGCTAGAGAAAACGGGCCCCAAAGCACTGATCTCATCTAACCTCCCTTTAGTAACAACAACGAGCAACATCCAGCAAGGTATAATCAAAACCTATCTTGCCCTCTTCCTCCTTACACTCACCCTTGCCACACTAGCATCTCTTTACTAGACCGCTCGAAGTGCTCCACGACTTAAACCCCGTGTTAACTCTAGCACCACAAATAGTGTTAAGAGAAGCACTCACGCACTGATTACTAGCATCCCCCCGCCCTGCGAGTATATTAACGCAACCCCTCCCGTATCCCCCCGCAGGACAGAAAACCCTGCTAATTCATCTACCGAAATTCACGACCCCTCATACCACCCCCCTCAGAACATCCCCGATACAAGGACCACTGCCGCTAGATATAAGCCCATGTACACAGCGACCGGTCGGCTCCCTCAAGTCTCTGGGTACGGCTCGGCAGCAAGCGCTGCTGAGTACGCAAACACGACTAGCATTCCCCCCAAGTAAATTAAGAATAAAACTAAAGATAAGAAAGGACCACCATGTCCCACCAAAACCCCACACCCCATTCCAGCCACCACTACCAGACCTAAGGCAGCGAAGTAGGGGGAGGGGTTAGAAGCAACTGCAACTAGCCCTAACACCAAACCAAGTAAAAACAGAGACATAATATAAGTCATAATTCCTGCCAGGATTTTAACCAGGACTAATGGCTTGAAAAACCACCGTTGTTATTCAACTACAAAAACCCTTAATGGCAAGTCTTCGAAAAACCCACCCCCTCCTAAAAATCGCAAACGACGCACTAGTCGACCTCCCTACCCCCTCCAACATTTCCGTTTGATGAAATTTTGGATCTCTACTAGGCCTCTGTCTTATCGCACAAATTCTTACGGGGCTTTTCCTAGCAATACATTATACTTCTGACATCAACACCGCTTTTTCCTCTGTTGCCCATATTTGCCGAGACGTAAACTACGGGTGACTAATCCGAAACCTTCACGCTAACGGAGCATCCTTCTTCTTTATTTGCCTTTACATGCACATTGGCCGAGGTCTCTACTACGGCTCATACCTTAACAAAGAGACCTGAACTGTCGGTGTAGTTCTCTTCCTCCTTGTAATGATGACCGCCTTTGTTGGTTACGTCTTACCCTGAGGACAAATGTCATTCTGGGGAGCCACTGTCATTACCAACCTCCTTTCTGCTGTCCCTTACGTAGGGGGTACTCTTGTTCAATGAATCTGGGGAGGCTTCTCGGTAGACAACGCCACCCTTACCCGATTCTTCGCTTTCCACTTCCTCTTCCCCTTCGTTATTGCGGGGGCTACCATTATTCATCTATTGTTCCTTCACGAGACGGGCTCGAATAACCCCCTAGGTCTGAACTCCGACGCAGACAAAATTTCCTTCCACCCCTACTTCTCTTACAAGGACCTCCTTGGTTTCTCAGCCCTCCTTGTTGCCCTTTCCTCCCTGGCACTTTTCAGCCCTAATCTACTGGGGGATCCCGACAATTTCATCCCTGCCAACCCGCTCGTGACTCCTCCCCACATCAAGCCTGAGTGATACTTCCTCTTTGCCTACGCAATCCTCCGCTCAATCCCCAACAAGCTAGGGGGAGTCCTAGCCCTTCTTTTCTCGATCCTTGTACTATTAGTAGTCCCTATTCTTCACACTTCAAAACAGCGAGGTCTCACCTTCCGGCCAGTCACCCAGTTTCTCTTCTGGACATTAGTTGCAGATGTCGCAATTCTTACCTGAATTGGGGGCATGCCTGTAGAAGACCCTTACATCGTCATCGGACAAGTCGCATCCGTCCTCTACTTCTCACTATTCCTAGTGATATTCCCTCTGGTCGGATTAGCAGAAAACAAAGTCTTTGGATGAACTTGCAATAGTAGCTCAGCTTCAGAGCGCCGGTCTTGTAAACCGGACGCCGGAGGTTAAAATCCCCCCTACTGCTCAAAGAAAGGAGATTTTAACTCCCACCCTTAACTCCCAAAGCTAAGATTCTTAACTAAACTATTCTTTGCCAGACCCCACGCATCCCCGCGCATCCACATATATGTACGTCCTTGTACATATATGTATTTACACCATTCATCTATATTAACCATATCAATGGCATTCAAGTACATGTATGTTTAATCAACATATCTAGGCTTTAAGCCCTCATATGTCCACAATTACCTAAGATTTCCATAGAGCAGTAATGAAGTATTCAACATGAAATGAATATAAACAGGCGAGATTTAAGACCGAACACAATACTCCATAAGTTAAGTTATACCAAGTACCCAACATCTCGTCAATCTCAGAATCTTAATGTAGTAAGAACCGACCAACGTATGATTTCTTAATGCTAACGGTTATTGAAGGTGAGGGACAACTATTGTGGGGGTTTCACACAGTGAATTATTCCTGGCATTTGGTTCCTACTTCAGGGCCATTAATTGATATTATTCCTCCCACTTTCATCGACGCTTACATAAGTTAATGGTGGAAATCATATGGCGAGATAACCCACCATGCCGAGCGTTCTCTCCATAGGGCAGCTGGTTCTCTTTTTTCTTTTCCTTTTCACTTGGCATCCCACAGTGCACACTAACCTATAAAACAAGGTTGAACATATCCTTTGCCTGCAAGGAAATAGTATGAATGTTAAAAGACTTTGGATAATGAACTGCATATTAGGATCTCATGAGCATAAGGTGTACTTGTCAATCGACGTCCATCTAATATGCCCCCTTTGGTTTTTAAACGTTAAACCCCCCTACCCCCCTAAACTCCTGAGATCGCTAAGACTCCTGAAAACCCCCCGGAAACAGGAAGACCTCGAGTAGGCTATTTACCACCCTAAAATGTGTTATTTACATTATTGCAATAATGCAGAT